ATTCGCAACAATCTGATTTTCGTCGAGACATAATCAAAGGTTCAATGCGAGCCCAAAGATGTAAAACAGTTATTTGGGAACTTTTTCAAGCAAATGCACATTCTCCGCTTTTTTTGGACAGAATAGACAAATCACACCCTTTTTTTTTTGATATCTCCGAACTGATAAAACTCATTTTTAGAAATTGTATAGGAAAGGGAGCAGAATTCAAAATTTCAGATTATACAGAAGAAGAAATAAAAGAAAGGGAAAAAAAGAAAAAGGACAAAAAAGAAGAGAACAAAAGAAAAGAGAAAGCGCGGATAGAAGTAGCAGAAGCCTGGGATACCATTCCATTTGCTCAAGTAATAAGAGGTTCCATGTTAATAACTCAATCGATTCTTAGAAAATATATTATATTACCGTCATTGATAATAGCTAAAAATATTGGCCGTATGCTATTATTACAATTTCCTGAGTGGTCTGAGGATTTAAATGAATGGAATAAAGAAATGCATGTTAAATGCACCTATAATGGTGTTCAATTATCAGAAACAGAATTTCCGAAAAATTGGTTAATAGACGGTATTCAAATAAAGATGCTATTTCCTTTCTGTCTGAAACCCTGGCACAGATCTAAGCCACGGTCCTCTCATATAGATCGAATCAAAAAGAAAGGACAAAAAAATGATTTTTTTTTTTTAACGGTTTGGGGAATGGAGGCTGAACTTCCTTTTGGTTCTCCCCAAAAACGGCCTTCCTTTTTTGAACCCATTTTTAAGAAACTCGAAAAAAAAATTGAAAAATTGAAAAAAAAGTATTTTATATTTCTAAAAGTTTTAAAAGAAAGAACAAAATTTCTAAATATCTCAAAAAAAACAAAAAAATGGATTATCAAGGGCATTCCGTTTTTAAAAAAAATAAAAAAAGAACTCTCAAAAGTAAATCCAATTCTATTATTTAGATTGAGAGAAATATATAAATCAAGCGAAACTAAAAAAAAAAAAGAAAAAGATTCTATAACCCGCAATCATATAATTCATAAATCCTTTAGTCGAATTCAATCTACATATTGGACAAATTTTTTACTGACAGAAAAAAAAATGAAAGATCTGACTGATAGAACAAGCACAATCAGAAATCAAATAAAAAGAATTACAAAAAATAAAAAAAAAGTGACTCCAGAAATAAATGATAGTCCTAATAAAACAAGTTATAATGCTAAAAGATTGGAATCACCAAATTGGCAAATATTAAAAAGAAGAAATACTCGATTAATCCGTAAATTACATTATTTTATAAAATTTTTCACTGAAAGGATATACGCAGATATCCTTCTATCTATTATTAATATTCCCAGAATTAATATACAACTTTTTGTTGAATCAACAAAAAAAATGATTGATAAATCCATTTACAATAATAAAAAAAATAAAAAAAGAATTAATAAAACAAATCAAAATAAAATTCATTTTATTTCGACTATAAAAAAGTCACTTTATAATATTAGTAATAAGAATTCACAGAATTTTTTTGACTTATCCTCCTTGTCACAAGCATATGTATTTTACAAAATATCACAAACACAAGTTCTTAACTTGTATAAGTTAAGATCTATTCTTCAATATCACGGAACGTCTTTTTTTCTTAAGACTTCAATAAAAGATTATTTTGGAAAACAAGGAATAATTCATTATGAATTAAGACATAAGAAACTTCGGAATTCTGGAATAAATCAATGGAAAAACTGGTTAAGAGGTCATTATCAATACCATTTATCTCAGATTAGATGGTCTAGATTAATAGCAGCAAAATGGAAAAATAGAATCAATAAATGTCGTACAATTCAAAATCAAGATTTAAACAAAGAGAATTCATATGAAAAAGACCTATTAATTCATTACAAAAAACAAAACGATTACGAAGTATATTCATTACCAAATCAAAATGAGAATTTTCAAAAATACTATAGATATAATCTTTTATCTTATAGATCTATTAATTATGAAAATAAGAGGGACCCATATATTTATGGATCACCATTCCAAGTAAATAAGAATCGAGAGAGTTTTTATAATTACAACACACATAAACATAAGGGCAAATTTTTTGATATACTAGGGGATATCCCTATCAAAAATTATTTAGGAAAAAGTGATATTATGTATATGGAAAAAAATCCGGATCGAAAATATTTTGATTGGAAAATTCTCCATTTTTGTCTTAAAAAGAAAATCGATATTGAGGCCTGGATCAAGATCGATACCAACAAGAATAAAAATACTAAAACCGGGACTAATAATTATCAAATAATTGATAAAATTGATAAAAAAGATCTTTTTTATCTTACGATTCCTCAGGATCAAGAAATCAATTCACCCAATCAAAAAAAAATATTTTTTGATTGGATGGGAATGAATGAAGAAATACTAAGTCGTCCTATATCGAATCTGAAACTTTGGTTCTTCCCAGAATTTGTACTACTTTATAATGCATATAAAATTAAACCGTGGTTTATACC